TTTATAAAATAAGTGTTTAAATGTCCTTCAAAAGTAAGTAAATAAATCCTAAACATATAAAATGCGGTTAATCCCGCTGTTGAACAAGCTATTATTGCAAAAATTGGCGAAAACAACAAACTATCATTAAGAATTTCATCTTTCGACCAAAAACAAGCAAGGGGGGGAATACCACAAAGAGAAAGTGTTCCTACTAAAAAGGCAGTTTTTGTAATCGGCACATGTTTTGTCAAACCACCCATAAGAATCATATTCTGACTTTTATCGGGAGAATATCCAACTATAGCTTCCATTGAATGAATAATGGATCCAGATCCTAAAAACAACAAAGCTTTCGAATAAGCATGAGTAATCAAATGGAATAAAGCAGATCGATAAGACCCCATACCTAGAGCTAACATCATATAACCCAATTGAGACATTGTAGAATAGGCTAAACCTCTTTTAATGTCTTTTTGAGCAAGAGCTAAAGTGGCTCCTAAGAGTACTGTTATTATTCCGATCAAAGATATTATATACATTATAGAAGGGATAACTATAAAAAGAGGAAGAAGACGAGCTACAAGAAAAATTCCCGCCGCTACCATAGTAGCAGCATGTATAAGAGCCGAAATAGGAGTAGGGCCCTCCATCGCATCAGGTAACCATACATGAAGAGGAAATTGTGCGGATTTAGCAATAGGACCCAAAAATAATAGAAATGCACACAAAGTAAGGAATGAAAGATTTACTCTATTATTTAAAATTAAATTATTAAATATTTTGAACAAATCCTGAAATTCGAAACTGCCAGTTATCCAATAAAGACCTAAAATTCCTAATAATAAACCAAAATCCCCTACACGATTAGTTATAAAAGCTTTTTGACAAGCATTCGCTGCAATAGGTCGTGTGAACCAAAAACCTATTAATAAATACGAACACATTCCAACTAATTCCCAAAAAAAATAAACTTGGATCAAATTAGAACTAGTAACTAATCCTAACATTGAAGTATTAAAAAAACCCATATAAGCAAAAAACCTCAGATATCCTTGATCATGAGACATATAATTGTCACTATAAATCAGAACCAAAATTCCAACAGTTGTAATTAATATTGACATAATAGAAGTAAGTGGATCAATAAAGTAACCGAACTCAAAAGAAAATTCATTATTTATGGTCCACGACCATACATTTTGATGAATGCAACTTATAAAAATTTGTTGAATAGATAGATAGAGTGAAAAGATCATAACTATACTTAACAAAAAAATACTCAGAAAAGTCCACATGCGTCGAAGATTTTTGGTTGCTGTCGGAAAAAGTAGAAGTCCAACCCCTAGTAAAATAGGTACTGGAAGTGGAATGAAAGGGATGATCCATGAATATTGATATGTATGTTCCATAAAATAAAAAACCTTTTTTATTTTATTCTTAAATTTATTATTTCTTATTCACTGGTTTGTATATATATATATATATTTTTTCAAAGGGGACAATAAAAAAACACGCTATTTCCAACCTAAATAGAAATTTTTTCGAATTTGTATAATCCTTCATAAATCTTTGAAAAGAAATATATATTCAAATCCAATAATTAGAAGTGATTAAATAATATTCCTAAGTTACTGTAAAAAAAAATGATTTGTCTTTTTTTTATTACTATTAAATAATTAAATAAAATTAAATAAATAAAATTAAATAAAATTCTGATTTTATGCAGATACAGAAAAAGTGAATTATAATTCCGTATTACAATAATTTATATACATATATTAAGAATAGAACAAAGATTTACACGACAAAAAATACTTAGATATTAATTATCTAAAAAAAGTTATTTGAGTTAGATTATTTAGAATTATTAAGAGATAAATTTGAATTATGAAACTTAGTGATTGTCTTCCAGTACACTAAGTGAGCTTTTTTTTTTCAAGAAATATTATTATAAACAATATTTTTTTTACATATAAAGTGAAGAAATTTCATAATTATATTTATAATATAATCTATCAGTATAGATTAATTAAATGAGGGCTCTCATGTGGATTTCAAACGTTAAATAAAAAAAATTTAATAACCAAATTTTATAAAAAAAAGTTTGGTTTTAAATTTTTGAATATCTTTTTTGTTTTGAAAATAATATATAATAAAATTTGAAATAAAAAAATCGCTCGATATGGAGTACGAAAGAATAATAAATGTCTTTGACATCCAATTATACCACTGAAAAACTTTTTTTTTTCATTTTTGAATGGCAGTTCCAAAAAAACGTACTTCTATCTCGAAAAAACGTATTCGTAAACAAATTTGGAAAAGGAAAGGATATTGGACAGCGTTGAAAGCTTTTTCGTTAGGGAAATCACTTTCTACAGGTAATTCAAAAAGTTTTTTTGTACAACAAAAAAAAGAAAAAATACTAGAATAATTAGAATTAGTCTAACTTAAAAACCAATTATTTAGAATACATATAAAAAAAATAGGAACCAAACGGGGAAAAAAAGATAATATATAGATCAAAAAGAAAGGTTCCTATTTTTTTTTTCTAAAAAAGAGATTCTTCTTTTCCCCATCACTAATTTGATGCAATAATAAATAAAGATCTTGTATTTCCTCTTAAGAGGAAATACAAGATCTTTAAGCGAAATCAATAGGTTCTTGAAATGCATTAATTTCAGTGAAAATTTTCTCACTTTATACCTTTAGGAATTATTATTTATCTTAAAATTATTAGTTCTCTTAATCTCTTAATTAGTATATTCTTTACTTCGAATCAAAGTTATAAAAGCATCTATCCCTAATAAGAATAAGTGAATATTAGATATTCATAAGAAATATTACTATATGATAGTATTTTTAAGCGATAAAAAAATATTATGTTTGGACAATATAAAAATAAAAAGATCCATAAAAAAAGTTTTTTTATTTCTCTTGAACAATTAGGCAAATCTGAATTCTTTAATTAGGTCTTTTTTTATTTAAAATTTCTAAGGATTTTGTATAAGTTTAAATAAAAAAAAAAATTATTAATGGAACTTAAAAATTGAATTTATCATTTTTTTTTTTCATTTATCATTTATATGATTAAAAAAATGATAAAGAGCATTTAGAGTTTGATCTTTGGATTGAAGTTCTACCTACTTTAATTTCGTTAAATTTTTCATTGTATTCTAGAAAAAAAATGTAAAGTAAAAAAAGTGAATTAAAAGAATTTAAAATAACTCAGATAAAAAAAAAAAAAATATTTTAATTAAATTAAAACCCGAAATACCTATTTAAACAAATTTTTATTCATGAAATCAATTGTAAATTCCATGAAATTGACTTCTTTATTTAAATTTGAATCTCGACGATTTAATAAAAACTTGTTAGTATTGTTTTGAACAAGTTGCCGCTATGGTGAAATTGGTAGACACGCTGCTCTTAGGAAGCAGTGCTAAAGCATCTCGGTTCGAGTCCGAGTAGCGGCATAAGATCGTATAAAAGAGATATTATAAGTTTATAATCAAAATAATACCCTACTTTTTTTATAAAATCGGGTAAAACCTAGTATTAATTTATTAATTTTTAACAAATTTTTTATGATTTTTTCAATTTTAGAGCATATATTAACTCATATATCGTTTTCGGTCGTTTCAATTGTACTGACAATTTATTTTTTAATTTTATTAGTTAATTTAGATGAAATCATAGGATTTTTTGATTCATCAGATAAAGGAATCGTAATTACGTTTTTTAGTATAACAGGATTATTATTAACTCGTTGGATTTATTCAGGACATTTTCCATTAAGTAATTTATATGAATCATTAATTTTTCTTTCGTGGGCTTTTTCAATTATTCATATGGTTTCCTATTTTAATAAAAAACAAAAAAATCACTTAAACGCAATAACTGCGCCAAGTGCTATTTTTATTCAGGGTTTTGCTACTTCAGGTCTTTTAAACAAAATGCCTCAGTCTGCAATATTAGTACCAGCTCTCCAATCCCAGTGGTTAATGATGCACGTAAGTATGATGATATTAGGTTATGGCGCTCTGTTATGCGGATCATTATTATCAATAGCTCTTCTAGTCATTACATTTCGCAAAGTCGGACCTACTTTTTTTAAAAAGAATATAAAAAAAAAATTGATATTAAATGAATTCTTTTCTTTTGATGTACTTTACGACATAAACGAAGGAAATTCTATTTTATTACAACAAAACATTAATTTGAGTTTTTCTAGAAATTATTATAGGTATCAATTGATTGAACAATTAGATTTTTGGAGTTTTCGTATTATTAGTCTTGGATTTATCTTTTTAACCATCGGCATTCTTTCAGGAGCTGTATGGGCTAATGAAACATGGGGTTCATATTGGAATTGGGATCCAAAAGAAACTTGGGCATTTATTACTTGGACCATATTCGCAATTTATTTACATATTAAAACAAATAGGAATGTTCGGGGTATAAATTCTGCAATTGTGGCTTCGATAGGCTTTCTTTTAATTTGGATATGCTATTTTGGTGTCAATCTTTTAGGAATAGGTTTACATAGTTATGGTTCATTTACATCGAATTAAAAAAAAAATTAACCAAAAAATAAAGGAATCAAAATCAAAAAGAATAGCATCCATATATAACTTCATATAAGTTATGAAATACAATTGAGTTTTATTTTAGTAGTAAATAATCAAGAACCTTTTGAATCATTGTACTACTTTACTTGATTCAAAAGGTTCTCACAATACAAAGACAAAATACTTCTGATTACAATTTAATTTAATGCTTTTTTTTATTTCCTGAAAACTATCCATAAAAATAATTAGATAAAATGGATTCGACCTTATCACTTGCTAATGAGAGCACAAAATCGGGATAAATCCCAATACCAATTATGGGTAGAAGAATAGAGATTGAAAGAAATAACTCTCGGGGTCCAGAATCAAAAAAAGAAAAGTTTTTGGCATTAATTAACTTGTATCCATAGAACATTTGGCGTGACATAGATAATAAATATATAGGAGTTAATATCATTCCAATTGCCATTACAAAAAGAATTAAAATTTTTGAAATTAAGAAATATTTTTGGCTGGTAATTATTCCAAAAAAAACGATTAATTCTGCAACAAAACCGCTCATGCCCGGTAATGCAAGGGAAGCCATCGATAAGATAGTGAACATTGTAAATATCTTTGGAATGGCGATAGCCATTCCACCCATTTCATCAAGATAAACAAGCCGAATTCTATCATAACTCGTTCCTGCCAAGAAAAAAAGTGCAGCGCCAATAAATCCATGAGATATTATTTGTAAAATAGCTCCATTAAGTCCAGGATCCGTTATAGAACTAATACCTATAATTATAAAACCCATATGAGATACAGAAGAATAGGCTATTCTCTTTTTTAAATTACGTTGACCAGGAGATGTTGAAGCTGCATAAATTATTTGCATTGTACCGACTACCATCAACCAAGGAGAAAACATAGAATGGGCGTGAGGTAATAATTCCATATTGATTCGAACCAACCCATATGCTCCCATTTTTAATAAGATTCCAGCGAGAAGCATACAGGTACTGTAATGTGCCTCGCCGTGGGTATCAGGTAACCAGGTATGCAAAGGTATAATCGGTGGTTTGACGGCAAACGCAATAAGAAATCCAATATAAAATAGTATTTCGAGTGTGACAGGATAGGATTTATTAGCTAATAAGTCGAAATTTAATGTTGGTTCGAACGAACCATATAAACCTATACCTAAAACTCCTATTAATAAAAAAATAGAACTTCCTGCAGTATATAAAATAAATTTTGTAGCTGAATACAGACGTTTCTTTCCACCCCACATGGCTAAAAGTAGATAAACAGGAATTAATTCTAATTCCCACATGATAAAAAAAAGTAAAAGATCCCGAGAAGAAAATGATCCTATTTGACCGCTGTACATTGCTAACATAAGGAAATAGAATAGTCGGGAATCCCGAGTAACTGGAAAAGCCGCTAAAGTAGCTAAAGTAGTAATAAATCCCGTCAGTAAAATAGTTCCTATAGAAAGTCCATCTATTCCTAGTCTCCAGTAAAAATCAAAAAAATTGATCCATTTATAATCTTCGGACAGTTGAATTAATGGATCGTCCATTTTAAAATTGTAACAAAAAGCGTAGGTCGTTATAAGCAGTTCTAAGATACAAATGCATATAGTATACCATTTATTTACTTTATTTCCCCTATGCGGGAGAAATAACATTAACGAACCGGCAGATATTGGAAAAACAACAATTATTGTTAACCAAGGAAAATCATTCGTGGTAAAGACAAGATACACCAGATCCAAAGAACGCGTACTCAAAAAAAATATATATATATAAATAAAAAAATATAATTTAACTCTTTTGAGTACGAGTACTTGTCAATAAAAAAATAAAATTTATTCCAAATTTATTCAAATGAGATTTTAGGTAACGTATCAATAAGCTAGACCCATGCTTCGCGTTGTTTCATGCCATAAATAAACTCGAACGCTCAAAAAATCCGTTGGGCAGGCGGATTCACATCTCTTACAACCAACACAGTCCTCGGTTCTTGGAGCGGAAGCTATTTGCTTAGCTTTACATCCATCCCAAGGTATCATTTCTAATACGTCTGTAGGGCATGCTCGAACACATTGAGTACATCCTATACAGGTATCATAAATTTTTACTGAATGTGACATAGGATTTATAGTTTTTTGAATGTCATAAATTTTCAATCTAGTAAACTTCTAACTAAATGATATATTAAAATACTAGATGAAGCAATGATTTCCTTTATATAGAATATAGAATTTTTTGACTTAATTCTGGCTCAATTGAGAAAAAATGGGGCTAAAATACTTGGATTTCTTAGATTTTCACAAATATAATCTAGTAAGTGCTAACCTATTTTATATAAAAATTTAAACCTATAATTTTTTTATTTATGCTACTTATTTAATAAGGTCGATTGATTGATGCGCGTTGATTTTCTGTTACGATAAATTGACGAGACTATAGCTAATCCAATAGCTGCTTCAGCCGCTGCAATTGCTATAACAAAAATGCAGAAAATATCCCCTTTTAGTTTGGAATTATCAAAAAAATCAGAAAATGTTACGAAATTCATATTAACTGCATTGAGTATAAGTTCAAGACACATAAGAGCCCTAACCATATTTCGACTCGTGATCAATCCATAAAGACCAATAAAAAATAAATAGGCACTCAAAACAAGTACATGTTCGAGTATCATTCAGCAACTCCTTAACAATTTTGATTCATTTCAATATGAATAATAAAAAAAATTCACCGGATTCAATCAACTAGAATATAACAAAAAAGTCCGAATAAAAATTATATTAGGGATAAAAATTTTCAAATATATATAAAATATAAAAATTGATATTTAAAATATGAATAAAATATGAAATAGTATTAAATTAAATGAACAGAAAAAAATATCATAAGATACACAAGGTTTTTGTTGGTCTTTACTAATTTAGAACGCCTTTTATTCACGAGCCACAGAAATTGCACCTATCAAAGCAACTAAAAGAATTATTGAAATGAGTTCAAATGGAAGAAAAAAATCTGTTGATAAATGAATTCCTATTTGTTGACTATTACTTATTAAATCTTGCTCTAGAATCTGGTTTAATCTTGTAGTCCAAACAACCCCGTACCATGACGTATCGAGAATAGTAGAAATTAATGAAAAAAGAATAGTTGTACAAACCACTAAAGTAATACCATCTCCAACGGTCCACAGATTGAAATCTTTAGAATATTCTGAATCATTCATGAACATCACAGCAAATATGATTAAAACATTTATGGCCCCTACGTAAATAAGGAGTTGTGCCGCAGCTACAAAATGAGAATTTGATAGAATATACAATAAAGATATACAAACAAGAAGAAATCCTAAGGAAAAGGCTGCAAATATTGGGTTGGGAAGTAATACCACTCCCAGACCTCCTACTAGAAGACCGGATCCCAGAAAAACTAAAAGAAAATCATGTATTGGTCCAGGCAAATCCATTATATTATTAAAATAAGAAAAAATCTAAATCCTTTTCATGACCTTATTAATTTAACCGGGGAATTTTTTTTTTAATATGTTTCTAATAGAGTTAAATTCGAATCGAATGGATATGAATTGATGTAGATACAATTATTAGACAGTTGCACTTTTTTATTCTAAAGTTTATTTTTAACCTATCTATTTCAAGAAAGTAATTACGAATATATTTGATTAAAAGATAAAAGAACGAGCCTTAATACTTAATATTATTATATAAATACAATAAAAGTTTTGAATTAAATTTTTTATATAAATAAAATTCGAACAATTTTGAATTCTTTTTTTAATAAAATTGACAGGTTTACCCATTTTTTTTAGGTTAATTCAAAATTGTTCGAATAGTGTAATCGTCAATTACTGACACTGGTAACCGACCCAAAGCTATTTGATTATAATTCAATTCGTGACGATCATAAGTTGAAAATTCATATTCTTCAGTCATTGACAAACAATTTGTTGGACAATACTCAACACAATTACCACAAAATATACAAATTCCAAAATCAATACTGTAATTAAGCAATCTTTTTTTTCGAATATTAGTTTCCAATTTCCAATCAACAACAGGCAGATCTATAGGACATACTCGAACACATACTTCACAAGCAATGCATTTATCAAATTCGAAATGGATTCGACCGCGGAAACGTTCCGATGTTATTAATTTTTCATAGGGATATTGAATAGTTACAGGTAAACGATTTGTGTGGGATAAGGTAATCATGAAACCTTGACCAATATACCTTGCAGCTCGTAGGGTTTGTTGACCATAATTCATGAACCCGGTTATCATAGGAAGCATATTGTAATTATCTATGAATAATTTGATCTTTGTTTCTTTCTCTTGTTTAAAACAAGTAATGAATATGTTGGATTCATTTTGTGAATTTATAGTGAAAAGAGTTGGAAAGAAGTTGTTAATAATAGATTAACAAGGGAAATCGGTAAAAGAAATTTCCATCCAAGATTTAATAGTTGATCCATTCTTAGCCTAGGTAAAGTCCATCTTGTTGCGATAGAAATGAACAAGAACAAATAAGTTTTAGCTAATGTAATAAAGATACCAATTGTTGTTCCAAAAATTTGATCCCTTTGAAATAGCTCCAGAATAGATATATACGGAATAGAAATATTCCAACCGCCTAAGTATAGAACTGTTACAAATAATGAGGAAATTAATAGATTTAGATAAGAAGCAACGTAAAATAAACCAAATTTGATACCTGAATATTCAGTTTGATAACCTGCTATTAATTCTTCTTCCGCTTCTGGTAAATCAAACGGTAACCTCTCGCATTCTGCTAGGGAAGAAATTAGAAAAATGATAAAACCTATAGGTTGACGCCACAAATTCCATCCCAAAAAACCATATTTTGATTGTGCTTCAACTATATCAACTGTACTTAAACTGTTAGATAATCCTAGTCGATGATAACATTACTATTCTCATCGCTATTACAAAACCGTACATGAGGTCTTCGCCTCATACGGCTCCTCGGGGGCCATAAATAAATCTAAGGACCACATTAGTATTATTTAAATGGATAGGATGTGTTCTAAAATAGATTAAATATATCTTGGGTCCCGAATTATACCAATGGAATTCTGTCTGCTCAAATTCTAAGAATAAAAAAAGTGCTTCAGAATTCATCTCATCCTTTACAAATTTTAATTTCTATTTGTTTAGTAATAACTTAATCCTTTAATAAAATACTCCTTGAAAAAATAAAAATAGGTAGTTAAGCGCATCGTTATTTTCAATTACGAAAAAGAATTAGACATACTATTAGTTTATTATTCATGACAGAAATTATATTTTTTTCATATATGAAAAAAAAAAGATCCTTGTTTCGTTCCTATTCTTCTTTCTTTTTTAGAAAAAAAGTCGGTCGACTTAAAAAATAAAGGATTATTTCGTTTCTGATAGTCATTACATTTATCGGTGGATAGAAGCATACTCTGAATCGGAATCTTGGGGAGTACTGTCTGATCATTTCTACTAATTTCAAGCCCCAATTAACCTTCTTTTTTCTGTTATCTTATGTTATGCATAAATATCCTTTTCAATTTGGTTAATCTCTATTACAAATTCTTTGTGTATTTTGGTGTTTCTAACCATCCACTCATTTTTACCTAATTGCCGCTCGCTTTATAATATATGTATATTAATCTATATAACTGATAATGAAAACGTCATATGGTTATAATATTTTTAACCCGCTTCAAGACAGGATGACTAATCAACCAGCCTTGGGATAAAGTGATTCTTACGCTTCTGTTTATTTCCGTTTAACCTTTGTACATAGGAAATGAGACTCAATTTTTATTTTTACTGCTAATTTCTGAGCAGTTTTTTTCACTCATATATAACTATCAAATTCCTTTTATTAAGATTAATCCGAAAGATAAATCTATATATATAAAGATAAATCTATATATATATATTCCGTTTTTTAACTTATTCGTCTAGAAGAAACGGAATACTAAAAATAAACGTTTCTGTTTAACCGACTCGCACGTAGAGATATTGATAAAACACATAGAGTTAATGGTATTTCATAACTAATCGATTGGGCAGCAGCTCGCAGACCACCTAAAAAAGAATATTTATTATTTGATCCATATCCTGACATAAGAAGTCCAATCGGAGCAATACTTGAGATGGCAATCCATAAAAAAATACCGATATTGAGATCCGCTAAGACAAGGTGATTGCTAAAGGGAATTACTGAATAACTTAGTAAAATTGAGATAACTGCTATAGATGGTCCAATACTAAATAAAGGCGTATTTCCTCTAGATGGACGAAGATCTTCTTTGAAAAGTAGTTTTGTCCCGTCCGCTAGAGCTTGAAGGATTCCCAATGGGCCGGCGTATTCAGGTCCAATACGTTGTTGTATCCCTGCCGCTATTTCTCTTTCTAACCACACAATTACGAGTACACCTGTTATGATTCCCAATACAAGAGAAAATATAGGGACAAATATCCATATGAGTTCATAGACCTCTTTTAAAGATTCCAATCTAACAAAAGAATTTATAGTTTGTACTTCTGTTGCATAAATTATCATTTTAACGATCAACTTCTCCCATAATTATATCTATGCTACCGAGTATCGTCATAATATCAGCCAATTTCATTCTTTTAACTAGTTCAGGAAGAATTTGCAAATTAATAAAACCCGGTGGTCGTATTTTCCATCTCCAAGGAAAACCACTTTGATCTCCGATGAGAAAAATCCCCAACTCCCCTTTTGGAGCTTCAACTCTTACATAAAGTTCTTGTTTCGATAATTCAAAAGTAGGAGAAGGTTTTTTACTAATGAATCGATATTCAAAATCATTCCATTCTGGATTCCTTTTTCTATCAAAGCCTCTGCTTTCTAAATTCTCATAGGGACCCCCCGGAAGTCCTTCCAGAGCCTGTTGAATAATTTTTATGGATTCTGTCATTTCGCTAAGTCGTACTAAATAACGAGCTAATGAATCTCCTTGTTTTTGCCATTGAATTTCCCATTCAAATTCATCGTAAGACTCATAACGATCAACTTTACGAAGATCCCATGGTATTCCGGATGCGCGTAGCATTGGTCCGGATAAACCCCAATTTATTGCTTCTTCCCCACCAATAATCCCAACTCCTTCAACCCGTTCTAAAAAAATAGGATTTCGTGTAATAAGTTTTTGATATTCAACAACCTCTGTTAAAAAATAATCACAAAAATCCAAGCATTTATCTATCCAACCATAAGGTAAATCAGCTGCTATTCCTCCAATACGAAAAAAATTATGCATCATTCTCATACCGGTGGCAGCTTCGAATAGATCATATACAAATTCTCGTTCTCTGAAAATATAGAAAAAGGGAGTCTGTGCACCAATATCTGCCATAAAAGGGCCGAGCCATAACAGATGAGAAGCTATACGACTTAATTCCAGCATAATAACTCTGATATAGCTGGCCCGTTTAGGAACTTGAATATTTCCCAACTTTTCTGGTCCATTTACTGTTATTGCTTCTGTAAACATCGTAGCTAAATAATCCCATCGCGTTACATAAGGTAAATATTGTATAATTGTTCGGTTTTCCGCAATTTTTTCCATTCCTCTGTGTAAATAACCCAATATCGGTTCACAGTCAACAACATCCTCACCATCTAGAGTAACAATTAATCGAAGAACACCATGCATGGATGGGTGGTGAGGTCCCATATTGACTATCATAAGATCTTTTCCTGTAACTGGTCTCTTCATAAGTTTTTCCTTGATTCGTTCTGGCATGAATTAGATTGCTGAAAAAGAGGTTTATCAAACAATTCAAAATCTAAAAAATTAACTAATTCAAAATTTTTGAATTTAACGAGTTTTTAATTCCCGAATATTCAACTTATTAATTAATTCTTTATAACGTACTCTATTTTTTTTTGACAAATAAGCCAGCAGTCGTTGACGTTTTCCCAGAATTTTTCGTAGACCCCTCTGAGATAAAAAATCTTTTCGGTGTAATTCCAAATGTGAAGTAAGTTTTCGTATCTTATTAGTAAAACTGAATACTTGAAATTCAACAGATCCCTTGCTTTCTTCTTTTTTTTCTTGAAATGAAATGAATGCATTTTTTATCATAAAAAGAAATCCTTCCCTTTTAAATTTTTAATATGAATTGAAAGATATTAATTTTACTGATCAGTAATAATAATGGTAGTTTTGTTGTACAAGGATCTTAATTTAATTATCAACTTCTTGATTATTAATAAAAAAAATAGATAAATTTAGATCTAAAAAAGGCGGGTTCTCTTAATTTATTTATAAGATCTGCTCTAATTGGTATCTATGTGATTGGTTAAATGAATCTCATGTATAAAAAGTGAATTAAAAAAAACCTTCATATTTGTGCATACAATTATTTTCATATACCATAACTTATATATTATATTTATATATATAGTAAAAAGGATCCATCATTAATGACTTTGAAATCGCGTATACATATGTATTCTTATCATACTGAAATTATTTCCGTTAGTAGTATTAAACCAATAGCGATTCATACAAGCTAAATCTTCTAATCTAAAATTCGGCCAAAGAAAGGATTTCAATTTAATTAGGTTATTTTTATCCTTATCAAGATCTTTCTTTTTATGCAAAACTGTGGTCAAGTTTTTAATATTCTTATCAAATTTTGAATTTATATCCCTCGCGTTTTTTTTTTTTAAGTTAAAACAAATTAGAATTCGAAATTCTCTACGTCGTTTAGGGGATAGAATATTTTCGGGGACAAAGAAATCATAATTATTTTTTTTATCAATATAGCTTTTTTTTTTGTATCTTTTACTTATTATTTTTTTTTTTTTATGAACCAATGAAATACCTATGGTTCTATATATAATAAGTTGTCCCTCGTTTTTTACAGACAAACGGACGGGTTCAACAATCAATATTCCTTTTTTCATTAATTTTGCAAACGTGAAATTCTTCTCAATCATTAGAATATCTGGGCTCATCTCTCCTCTTTCAATAGAAGATATCGCTATCTCGTTTGGATTTTTTAGTCTAACCAAGAGGCAGTATATTTTTACATTATTGAGAATTTTTCGATTAAAAAAAAAATTCCATCGCAATTGAAAACGCGAATACCTTGTGAGAAATAAATCAAGTTCTGTTTCGGTATTGCTTTTGTATTTTTTTTTACGTTTTTTTATGTTAGATTCTGCATAATTTTCTTCAATTTTTTTTTGTTGGTTTGATAGAGCTAATTCAGGATTTTTTTTTTTTTCTTTATCTGATTCAAACTCTCCTTGACCTGCCAATTCTTTTTCTTCTTTATTTAGATTAGAAAATAGAAGGGATTTTTTTTCCTTTGATAATATAAAACCTTTTTTCTTTAGAGTGCGCTTTTTATTAACTGGTTTTTTTTCATTAAAATTGAAAAGAAGTAATTTAATTGGTATGACCCACGGTTTCCTTTTATATGTACTAGAAAATAAGAATAATTCTGGAAAGAAAAAAAATTCCAAATTTGTTATACGATGGTTTAGTAGTTTTTCATTCATTCCCATCCAATCAAAAAAGTTTCTTTTTTGATTGGTAAGACCTGTCTTAGTTATTTTATCAATTCTTTCATAATTATGAGCTTTAGTCTTAATATATTTTTTTTTACTCTTGGTATCAATCCAGGGCTCAATATTTACTTTTTTTCTAAACCAAAAGTTGAGAATTCTCCAATCTAAATATTTTTTATGCCTAATGTCCCCTATATCCCGAATATTATATTTTTCTAGAAAACAAGAGACTAAACAATTATCTAGAGGAATGCCTATAGATATATCAAAAATATTTTCTGTAGAATTAATAGATTTGTAACAAAAAAGATTATATATATAATCTTTTTTTAAATTATGTTTTGGATTTAATAACGAGTCGGCCTCAAAAAACTTTTGTTTTTTGTAAATATCAAATTTGTTTTTTTCATAGGAATCCGCTTTGGTTAAACTTGGATTTAGAACTAGAGAGTCGTTTTTTATTTTATTTTTCCATTTTTTTTTTACTAATCTAGTCCATGCAATCTGAGGTAAATTATATTGAGAATGACTTCGTAACCAGTTTTTCCATTGATTTACTTCGGAATTAAAAAAAGTTTTATGGTTCAATTCATAATGAAAGATTCCTTGTTCTTGAAAAAAGCCCTTTATTTTATTCTTAACAAAAAAGGATGTTATGTATAGGTTATATTCAAGAACAGTCTTTAATTTAGAAAAGTTACTAACTTTAATTTGTGATAATTTGTAAAATACATATGCTTGTGATAACGAGCATAGGTCATAACTAAATTTTTTTTTATGGCATATTAAATTTTTTATAGTCGAAATAAAATAAATGGTATTTTTTTTTTTTTTTTTCTTCATTCTTGTAAATATATTTATCAAGAATT